AGACAAAGATTTTTATTGCATATATTTCAATGTATAAATTTTTATTTTTTTGTTTATTATTAATTAGAATTTGTTTGTTTTCTCAATTGTATTCTTTTTTCAATACTAATATTGACAACAGTGTATCAAACAAATATAATCCGATCGTGAATAAAGGAATCGATTTACTCATGTTACATAGGCTTTTTTTTTTTTTACTTTATCAAATTGTGGGTTCGTTGGATTTTTTGCAATACAAACAACAAGTTTGTTTTTGATTGAAAGGTAAATAAAAAACGAAAAATGTATATATATAATCGTGTATCATGTATAATGTACAACAATGTATAACACATAGTAGATAAACAGGTAGTTTATCATTTTTTTTTAAGACAATTTTTTGTTCTGTTTTCATTTGTTTGTTCAGAATTGATTCGCTTTCGACATTTTGAATTTTTTTTGTTTAATTCTAATATTTTATTTATCTAATATTTTATTTAATACGTCAATCTTTTATTTTTTTTTTTTGTTTTTATTGCGATTGGATATCCATACCCAACCTATTTTATTTTTTCAATTCTAATTCTATTAGGGTTGCTAACTCAATGGTAGAGTACTCGGCTTTTAAGTGCGACTCCATTTTTACACATTTCTATGAAGCAATTGGTTCGTCCATATCATCGGTAGAGTTTGTAAAACCACGACTGATCCAGAAAGGAATGAATGGAAAAAGTAGCATGTCGTATCAATGACGAATTCTAAAAATATTAAATTCTTATTGGATTCGGCCCAAATTTTTGTTTGAATTCTTGGCTCGGAGCAAATAAATTCAGTTGGGTTTAATTTATAAAGGGATAGAGCTTGGCTTGGTGGCTCCAATTATAGGGAAACAACAATTATTTATAAACAAAAAAGCAACGAGCTTTCATTTATTTTTCATTTGAATGATTACCCCATCCATACTAATTGTACGTTAAAAAGAGATTAGTGCTTAATGTGGGAAAAACTTTTTCTGTGAATGGATTTTTTATTTTTGTTATGAGTCCTAACTATATAGCTATTCTCCATTATATTATGGGTTAGCGATAAATGTGTAGAAGAAAGAGTATATTGATAAAGATGTTTTTTTTCCAAAATCAAAAGAGCGATTGGGCTGAGAAAAAAAATAAAGGATTTCTAACTAGCTTGTTATCCTAGAACAATTAGATGGAAGAAGCGAGGAGAGAGAGTCCGTTGATGGGTTTTACTTCTTTTCTAGGTATCTATTCATATTCGTTTTTTATTCTAAATTCTAATATATATATATAGAATAGTATATATAATAGCAAATAGTATATATAATAGAATACCCTGTTTTGACCATATCGCACTATGTATCATTTGATAATCCAATGAATCCTTGATCCTTTGACCAAATGGGATTTTTTAAATGAAGGACTATCAAGTATATTTAGAACTAGATAGATCTCGCCAGCAGGATTTCTTATACCCACTTATTTTTCGGGAGTATATTTATGGACTCGCTTATAGTCATGATTTAAATAGATCTATTTTTGTAGAAAATGTAGGTTATGACAATAAATCTAGTTTACTAATTGTAAAACGTTTAATTACTCGAATGTATCAACAGACTCATTTGATTATTTCTGATAATGATTCTAACAAAAATCGATTTTGGGGGTATAACAAAAAATTTTATTTTCAAATAATATCAGAGGGTTTTGTTGGCGTCGTTGAAATTCCATTTTCTCTACAATTTAGCTTTTCCTTAGAAGAGATAGAAATCGTCAAATCTTATAAAAATTTTCGATCAATTCATTCAATTTTTCCTTTTTTCGAGGATAAATTGACATATTTAAATTATGAGTCAGATATACGAATACCCTGTGCTATCCATTTGGAAATCTTGGTTCAAATCCTTCGATACTGGATGAAAGATGTCCATTTATTTCATTTATTAAGGTTGTTTTATTATTATAATTATTATAATTGGAATAGTCTTATTACTCCAAAAAAATCGATTTCTACTTTTTCAAAAAGTAATACCAGATTTTTGTTGTTTTTATATAATTTTTATGTATGGGAATATGAATCTATCTTTCTTTTTCTACGTAACAAATCCTCTCATTTACGATTAAAATCTTTTCGTGTTATTTTTGAGCGAATTTTTTTCTATGCAAAAATAGATTATCTTGTAGAAGTCTTTGTTAAGGATTTATTATATACCTTATCATTCTTCAAGGATCCTTTCATTCATTATGTTAGATATCAAGGAAAATCAATTCTGATTTCAAAGAATACGTCTCTTTTGATCAATAAATGGAAATACTATTTTTTCTATTTATGGCAATGTCATTTTGATGTTTGGTCTCAACTAGGAACGATTCATATAAACCAATTATTTGAACATTCATTTCATTTTTTGGACTATTTTTTAAATGTGCGGCTAAATTTTTCAGTGGTACGGAGTCAAATGTTACAAAATTCATTTCTAATCGAAATTGTTATGAAAAAGCTTGAT